TAACACTTTTTTGTCTTTTGATGGGGGTGCTTTGACATTGACAGATACGGCTCGATAATGTACGCCAAAACATAAAATTGTGCAAGAATATATGGTTCCATTCTTTCTTTTTTTTTATTCCAGTAAAATAAATGGAATAAAACTGGAATAAAAAAAAGATCAAATAATTAAGAAATGACACTTTGATTGTATTCTGTATCATAGGAATCGAAATAGTCTTTATTATGATTGTTGTTGTTTCAATAACAAGCATTTTTTTTTCATTTTTCAAAAAAAAAAATAAATCATTTTTTCTATGATTCATTGGAACAAAAAAGGCCCAGCGAGGTACTGACCAGGCCGGGCTGTGGAATTAAAAAAAGCTCTTGCAGACGAAATCAAAGAGGTACTTTATATTATATATTTATTACTTATAATATATTTAATATATAATTTATTACTTATAAAATATATTATTATTTATAAAATATATTATTATTTATAAAATATATTATTATTTAGGTATTTATAATTATATAAATTATATATATATTAATTTCTATTCATTGGAATAGTGAATGGAATAGTGAATTGGAGATATCTCTTTCGAGCCCTTACTTTATCTCAATGGAATTACTTTTATTTTCGATATTTTTTATATTTTTATATGTCTAGATACTAGATAATAGATAATTATATATAATAAAATATAAAATAATAATATAATAAATCAAAAAAAATAAGAGGTATAAAAGAAAGAAAGACTCTTTTTTCAAACCTTGCTTTTTGTGTAATGTAACATAGTAATTATCCTTTTTCGATTGGGGGAGATGGCTGAGTGGACTAAAGCGTCGGATTGCTAATCCGTTGTACGGGTTTTTCGTACCGAGGGTTCGAATCCCTCTCTTTCCGCTTTTGTCAATGACTTGGTATTTGTTATTTATCTTTCAATTTCGACGAGTCTTTTTTTTATTTAATAGTTAAAGATGTGGAATAGATAAAATCCTAAGAACATTTAAAAATCGAGCAAGGAAAACAAAAACTTTCTTTTTTATTCTTCACGTCCAGGATTACGTCCTGGATCATTAGATAGGAATCCGAAGATAAAGAGAGAAACAAAGAATATCACTACTGTGTAAACAAATAGTTTGAGAGTAAGCATTACACAATCTCCAAGATCATTTTTTTGGAAAAAAAAAAGAGAATAGATTCTCCATTTTTATACCACACATACCTCATTTTGACACCAAAAAATGGTTTTTATAAATCTAGAAATAGAAAAGAATTTTCAGAAATTCATTTGTAATGTAATATGAGTCAAGTCTTTCATTACCAAAATTTTTTTTATACCCACAATATATAATTGTGGGGTACTCTAATAGGTTCTTTCAATGTAAAAAAAGGGTTCAAATTAGTAAATGGGGTGATCTCCAGACTTATCGTGGCGATACAAGAATTTCAATATTTGAATCGAAGCTTTATACTATACGACTTATCTGATCTTATCAATTGTTAGAATTTTTTTTTTAGAAAAAATCATGAATTTTTCTAGGACAGTATTCAAGATCTCATCGAAAACTTACAGCAGCTTGCCAAACAAAAGCTAAGAGAAAAAATAGCAGAGGTATTACTGGCATAATATCTACGATTGGATTCAAAAAAGAGTAGGCCTCGGGCAATTTGGCGAAGAAAAAACTATTTGAAAAAAGAGCAGAATTAAACCGGATACAGATCAAACTAAAGATATTAAGCATAACAAACGTTTTGTTTTTTTGTTTTGTTCTTGAAGATAATTGTATTTATTTTGATTGAGTTATTAATAATTAATAATATATAATGTTATTTTTTTTTTTTGTTTAAGTTATATAAAAAAATGAGTAAAAACTAAAAATTAAAAAAGGGTAGACCAAAAACTTTTCTTTGATTTGAACTAACTCAATTAAAAATACTTCAATTCTCAAATTAAAAGAGAATAGAAGAAATCATACTTTCATACAATATCTTAATTGAATTATATGTAATGATCAATAAATTTCGTTTAATTCTATATCTAAATGTATAAAAATCCTAGTAACAATCTATTCTATAGATATTTGGACTATAATTGACGAACAGCTAATAAGAATATTAGTGTTTATTAATGTCGAATATAAATATAAAATGGGGCGTGGCCAAGTGGTAAGGCAACGGGTTTTGGTCCCGGTATTCGGAGGTTCGAATCCTTCCGTCCCAGAGCATACCTATTATATATATCATATCAGATTATATATATCATATCAGATTATATATATCGTATCAGAATACCGATTTTCTATCAGAATAAAAGATTGGCTTTTTTTTTTAATTTTAAACAACTTTCTCTTTTTTTTTTTTTTAAGAGTATAATAATATTGGATAAAATATGATTCTTTTTTCTTATAATGATTAATTCTTATCTGAATTATATCTTTTTCGAAAATTTAATCGTGTTCAAATAACACCAAATAACACACAGATGTAATTGAATTTATTTGTATCCAAGTAAGATGGGAGCATAGATCAAAAGAAAAGAGTTTTAATTAAAAAATGAAAATCGGGGGGCGGGCTTTTCATTCTATGTCCATACCGTTCATATTTAAATTAGTTACTCATAAAAATAAAAAAAAATAACTTATTTGTGTTATTTATTATTTCTAAATAAATTAGAAATAATAAATAATAAAGAAATAAAAAATATATATATGTGGGGGGTTAAATTGAATTCTTGCTGAGACTTCTTCAGAAACTACCCATTCATAAAAGTATAGATTACTATGTACCGACCGAACCAATGATTATTCATGATTCCATAATTGAATCAATTACATACTGGTTACAGCAACCTACTAGATAAATGTTATGGTAAAAAAAAAAAAAAACTTATTTGTGTTATTTATTATTTCTAAATAAATTAGAAATAATAAATAATAAAGAAATAAAAAATATATATATGTGGGGGGTTAAATTGAATTCTTGCTGAGACTTCTTCAGAAACTACCCATTCATAAAAGTATAGATTACTATGTACCGACCGAACCAATGATTATTCATGATTCCATAATTGAATCAATTACATACTGGTTACAGCAACCTACTAGATAAATGTTATGGTAAAACTTCGTTTAAAACGATGTGGTAGAAAGCAACGTGCGACTTGAAGGATATGGTCGGCTGTGGATTCTTACATCCACCATTTTTTTTATATTAATTATATAGGAATGAGGGTGCTCTTGGCTCGACATCGTTTGTTCTGTTCCACTAGAAAAACCTCATTTTTTGAGGGTTGCGATGTAAATAGTACATGATCATGATGGAGCTCGAGTAAAAAGTATTGATTCATTTTTTAGGGACATGGATCTAGGGTTAGTGTTAATTAATAGTTGAAACAACTTCGTAAGTATATTTTCGATATATAAATTGAAAGGATCCAATTCTAGCAAGTTTCAAATTCATAACGAAAATTTATTGGAATTGGTAAATTTCGATCAAAAGTGTATCACACGGGAATCAACCATTTGTATGATTCTTTGATATAAAGAAATTACAAAAATGGTATGTTGCTGCCATTTTTTTTAATGATTAAAGATCACCGAAGTAATGTCTAAACCCAACGATTCAAGGCAACGATAAAGAATCCTGGAACAAGTAAATACCGTTTTCAGTTGTCTCAAAAAATAGATCATAATGAAGAATCAAAATAAATTCTAAAGGAGACAGACAAAAAATGCGTGGTTAGAGACCGCTCAATAAAGGAAATGCCTAAAGGTTTTCCTTTGGATTATTTGAGAGTTATCCAACTTGAGTTATGAGAATGTGAATACGAATGCTTTTTTGTCTTTTTCGGGCAAGAATAAGGAATAAGAAAAAGTACTTAAATCATAGTTTAATTGATTTGATGATTTGATGGATCTATTTGACATTAATTATAAATTCTATATATAGACATAATTTCTAATTTTCTTGAGCCGTACGAGGAGAAAACTTCTTATACGTTTCTAGGGGGGGTATTATTCATCTACATCTATCCCAATGGGCGGTTTATCGAATCGTTGCAATTGATGTTCGATCCAGAAGAGAAGGAAGAGATCTTCGGAAAGTGGGTTTTTATGATCCGATAAAGAATCAAACTTATTTAAATGTTCCTGCTATTCTATATTTCCTTGAAAAGGGCGCTCAACCTACGGGAACTGTTCATGACATTTCAAAGAAGGCGGGAGTTTTTATGGAACTTTCTCTTAATTAACAGATGAAATTCAATTAATCAATTAATGAAATACAATAAATAACTAAATTTAAAGAGGGGGGTGACTTGTATATAACTTTGTATAACCTATTCTATACAACTCCCCCTCTTTTTAGTTATTACTACCATAACATTTATTATTACTACCATAAAATGTCGTCGTCGATAACGACAAAAATTTATTTTTATTTTAGTTATTTTAGTGAGATAAATTCATATAAGACAGATAGATAGACAAAAGATCAAGTGAATAAATGAATGAAGTAGTTGGATCTATACATATAAAATTTTACATTATCGCTAATTCAATAATGGTTGAATTTTCGTTGAAACTTTAACTTTATTTTTTTTATCATTTTATTTCTTCATAAAAAAAAACATGGGATTTAGGCTTGCTTTTTTTACTTATATTGATTGAGTAAACCCAATCAATATTTTTTTATACTTCTCTCCGAATTTTTTTTACGCCTATACCTTTTTGTATTTATCTTTATTAAATATGTAGTGCTAATTCAATACAAGTCATTAGTTTTTTTATTTTGAATTTATATTTTCATTTTATTATATTTATTATTTTTATTTTTATTATATTTATAATTTATATAATATTTATATATTTATTATTCTATTTATTAGATTTATATAATTTATATATATTTATATAATTTATATATTTATATATAATTATATAATTTATAATAAATTTATAATTTATATTATATTTATATATTTATAATATATAATAAATTTATTATAGTTA